GCTAGCGTAGCTTAATTAAAGCATAACACTGAAGATGTTAAGATGGGCCCTAGAAAGCCCCGCCCGCACAAAGGCTTGGTCCTGACTTTACTATCAACTTTAGCCAAATTTACACATGCAAGTATCCGCCCCCCTGTGAGAATGCCCTACAGCTCCCTGCCCGGGAGCAAGGAGCTGGTATCAGGCACACATCTGTAAGCCCATGACACCTTGCTTAGCCACACCCTCAAGGGAACTCAGCAGTGATAAACATTAAGCCATAAGTGAAAACTTGACTTAGTTAAAGCTAAGAGGGCCGGTAAAACTCGTGCCAGCCACCGCGGCTATACGAGAGACCCAAGTTGATACCATTCGGCGTAAAGAGTGGTTATGGAAAATAAAGACTAAAGCCGCACACCTTCAAAGCTGTTATACGCATCCGAAGGCTAGAAGACCAACCACGAAGGTAGCTTTACAACCCCTGACCCCACGAAAGCTCCGGCACAAACTGGGATTAGATACCCCACTATGCCTAGCCCTAAACCTTGGTAATATATCACATACCCTACCCGCCTGGGAACTACGAGCACCAGCTTAAAACCCAAAGGACTTGGCGGTGCTTTAGACCCCCCTAGAGGAGCCTGTTCTAGAACCGATAACCCCCGTTCAACCTCACCCTTCCTTGTTTATCCCGCCTATATACCGCCGTCGTCAGCTTACCCTGTGAAGGCCTAAAAGTAAGCACAACTGGCACAACCCAAAACGTCAGGTCGAGGTGTAGCGCATGGAGGGGGAAGAAATGGGCTACATTCCCTATACTAGGGAACACGAACGGCGCACTGAAACACGCGCCTGAAGGAGGATTTAGTAGTAAGCGGAAAATAGCGTGTTCCACTGAAATCGGCCCTGAAGCGCGCACACACCGCCCGTCACTCTCCCCAAGCCTATCACTTTAAATAATTAAAAACCCAAAAATCGCGGAGGGGAGGCAAGTCGTAACATGGTAAGGGTACCGGAAGGTGCACTTGGTAATATCAGAGTGTAGTTAAAACAGAATAACACTTCCCTTACACTGAAGAGACACCCGTGCAAATCGGATCACCCTGACGCCCAACAGCTAGCCCACAAACACAACAACAACCAACCATTATTTATAACCCCAAATGCACGAGTGTTTTAATTTAACAAACCATTTTTCCCCTTTAGTATGGGCGACAGAAAAAGGACTTAGGAGCAATAGAGAAAGTACCGCAAGGGATCGCTGAAAGAGAAATGAAACAACCCAGTGAAGCTAAGTAAAGCAGAGATTAATTCTCGTACCTTTTGCATCATGATTTAGCCAGCGTGACCCAAGCAAAGAGTGCTTTAGTTTGACACCCCGAAACTAGGGGAGCTACTCCAAGACAGCCTATTTATAGGGCGAACCCGTCTCTGTGGCAAAAGAGTGGAATGAGCTTTGAGTAGAGGTGATAAACCTACCGAACCTAGTTATAGCTGGTTGCCCGGGAAATGGATAGAAGTTCAGCCCCTCAGATTCTTTATTCACCTCAGTACTACCCCTCCTGATAACACAAGAAACTGTGAGAGTTATTCAAAGGGGGTACAGCCCCTTTGAAACAAGATACAACTTTTCCGGGAGGAAAAAGATCATAATTAAATAAAGGTAAGTATTTGGGTGGGCCTAAAAGCAGCCATCCCAGTAGAAAGCGTTATAGCTCAAATACATCACTACCCCTCTCTATCCTGATCGTTAGTTCTTACTCCCCCCTTCCCTACCGGGCCATCCCATGCAGACATGGGAGGGACCCTGCTAATATGAGTAATAAGAGAGCCAAGCCTCTCTCCTTGCACACATGTAATTCGGAACGAACCCGCACCGAGCATTAACGACCCCAAACGAAGAGGGACCTGAACAACAACCCAAACAACCAGAAAAAAATTCATGCATAAACCGTTAACCCTACACAGGTGTGCACCTCAGGAAAGACTAAAAGAAAGAGAAGGAACTCGGCAAACAAATCAAGCCTCGCCTGTTTACCAAAAACATCGCCTCTTGCAAAGCTAAAGAATAAGAGGTCCCGCCTGCCCTGTGACTATTAGTTTAACGGCCGCGGTATTTTGACCGTGCAAAGGTAGCGCAATCACTTGTCTTTTAAATGAAGACCTGTATGAATGGCACAACGAGGGCTTAACTGTCTCCTCTTTCAAGTCAATGAAATTGATCTCCCCGTGCAGAAGCGGGGATATAAACATAAGACGAGAAGACCCTATGGAGCTTTAGACACCAAAGAAGATCCTGTCAAGTAACCCCTCACAAGGGCCTGAACTAATGGAATACTTCCCTAATGTCTTTGGTTGGGGCGACCGCGGGGAAACAAAAAACCCCCACGTGGAAAGGGAGCACCCCCTCCTACAACTAAGAGCCGCAGCTCTAATTAACAGAATATCTGACCAATAAGATCCGGCAATGCCGATCAACGGACCGAGTTACCCTAGGGATAACAGCGCAATCCCCTTTTAGAGCCCATATCGACAAGGGGGTTTACGACCTCGATGTTGGATCAGGACATCCTAATGGTGCAGCCGCTATTAAGGGTCCGTTTGTTCAACGGTTAAAGTCCTACGTGATCTGAGTTCAGACCGGAGTAATCCAGGTCAGTTTCTATCTATGGTGTGCTCTTTTCTAGTACGAAAGGACCGAAAAGAAGAGGCCCCTGCTCTAAACAAGCCTCACCCCCACCTAGTGAAGACAACTAAAATAGGCAAGAGGGCATACCCCCCATGCCTGAGAGAACGGCATGTTGGGGTGGCAGAGCCCGGTGAATGCAAAAGACCTAAGCCCTTTTTACAGAGGTTCAAGTCCTCTCCTTAACTATGATTTCAGTCCTTATTACCCATATTCTTAACCCCTTGGCCTTCATTGTCCCCATCCTCTTAGCCGTCGCCTTCCTCACACTTCTAGAACGTAAGGTACTAGGATATATACAACTACGAAAGGGTCCAAATATTGTAGGGCCCTATGGGCTGTTACAACCTATCGCCGATGGTGTCAAGCTCTTTATTAAAGAGCCCGTTCGCCCCTCCACTTCCTCTCCCGTGCTTTTCCTCCTCGCCCCCTTACTCGCACTCACGCTTGCCTTGACCCTTTGAGCCCCCATGCCCCTCCCATATCCAGTCATTGACTTGAACCTTGGGATTCTATTTATTTTAGCCCTGTCAAGCCTCGCTGTCTACTCCATTCTAGGCTCAGGATGAGCATCAAATTCAAAATATGCCCTCATTGGGGCCCTCCGGGCTGTAGCCCAAACCATTTCATATGAAGTTAGTCTAGGCCTAATCCTATTAAGTACTATTATCTTTACAGGAGGTTTCACCCTACAGACCTTCAACATTGCCCAAGAAAGCGTATGAATACTACTCCCAGCTTGACCACTAGCCGCGATATGGTATATTTCAACCCTTGCAGAGACAAACCGTGCACCTTTCGACCTCACTGAAGGCGAATCCGAACTAGTCTCTGGCTTCAATGTCGAATATGCAGGTGGCCCATTCGCCCTATTTTTCTTAGCCGAGTATGCTAATATTCTGCTTATAAATACGCTTTCCGCCACCCTCTTCTTAGGGGCCTCTCATTTTCCTATATTACCCGAACTCACCGCAGTGAACCTAATAACCAAAGCGGCCCTTCTGTCTGTCTTATTTTTATGAGTTCGAGCCTCTTACCCACGATTCCGCTACGATCAACTTATACACCTAATTTGAAAAAACTTCCTCCCTCTTACACTAGCCCTGGTTATCTGACACCTAGCCCTCCCCATTGCATTTGCTGGCTTGCCACCCCAGTTATAGATAAGAAGCCGTGCCTGAAGTAAAGGGCCACTTTGATAGAGTGACTTATGGGGGTTCAAATCCCCCCCGCTTCTTTAGAAAAGGGGGACTCGAACCCCGCCTAAGGAGAGCAAAACTCCTGGTGCTCCCACTACACTATTTCCTAGTAAAGTCAGCTAATTCTAAGCTCTTGGTCCCATACCCCAAACACGAAGGTTAAAATCCCTCCTTTGCTAATGAACCCTTACATCTTAACCGCCCTCCTATTTGGTATTGGTTTAGGAACTACTACCACCTTCGCAAGCTCCCACTGACTACTCGCCTGAATAGGCCTGGAAATAAATACTCTTGCCATCATTCCTCTAATAGCCCAACACCATCACCCCCGAGCAGTTGAAGCAGCCACTAAATATTTCTTAATTCAAGCTGCCGGAGCAGCTATACTACTCTTTGCCAGCACCACCAACGCCTGATTAACCGGACAATGAGACCTTTTACAAATTGCCCACCCCTTCCCAACAGCTCTTGTCACTTTGGCCCTCGCACTAAAAGTAGGGCTTGCACCTGTACACTCATGACTACCTGAAGTACTTCAAGGCCTGGACCTAACCACAGGACTTATTCTTTCGACCTGACAAAAACTTGCCCCATTTGCCTTATTAGTCCAAACCCCTTGTGCCAACACCACCCTATTAATTATCCTCGGACTTACCTCAACCATTGTAGGGGGCTGAGGAGGTTTAAACCAAACCCAGCTTCGAAAAATTCTTGCCTACTCCTCCATCGCACACCTCGGCTGAATAGTAATCGTGCTACAATTCTCCCCCTCCTTGACTATTTTAACACTATTCACATATTTTATTATAACATTTTCAGCATTTCTTATATTTAAACTTAATAAAGCAACTAGCATTAATGCTCTAGCAACCTCATGGACAAAGACCCCCGCCCTAACCGCCCTTGCACCCCTCATACTATTATCCTTAGGAGGCCTCCCCCCACTTACAGGCTTTATACCAAAGTGACTTATCCTTCAAGAGCTTGCTAAACAAGACCTTGCCCCCGCCGCAACACTGGCCGCAATAACCGCCCTCCTTAGCTTATATTTTTATCTACGACTATCATACGCAATGGCACTAACTATTTCACCAAATAACCTCACCGCAACCTCCCCATGACGCCTCCCCTCCTTACAACTAACACTACCACTTGCTACCTCAACCATAGCTACGCTACTGCTTCTACCCCTAACACCCGCCGCGGTAGCACTAATAACCCTTTAAGGAACTTAGGTTAAAACAAGACCAAGGGCCTTCAAAGCCCTAAGTGAGGGTGGGAGTCCCCCAGTTCCTGATAAGGCTTGCGGGACACTACCCCACATCTCCTGTATGCAAAACAGGTACTTTAATTAAGCTAAAGCCTTACTAGAAGGGCAGGCCTCGATCCTACAAAATCTTAGTTAACAGCTAAGCGCTCAAACCAGCGAGCATCCATCTACCTTTCCCCCGCCTGAAGGGCGGGCCAAGGCGGGGGGAAGTCCCGGCAGACGACTAGCCTGCATCTTCAGATTTGCAATCTGATATGTATAACACCTCAAGACTTTTGGTAAGAAGAGGACTCAAACCTCTGTTTGTGGGGCTACAATCCATCGCTTAAAAACTCAGCCATCCTACCTGTGGCCATCACACGTTGATTTTTCTCCACTAATCACAAAGACATCGGCACCCTTTATCTAGTATTTGGTGCCTGAGCCGGTATAGTAGGCACAGCCCTCAGCCTACTCATTCGAGCAGAACTAAGCCAACCGGGCGCTCTCCTTGGAGACGACCAAATTTATAATGTAATCGTTACAGCACATGCCTTCGTAATGATTTTCTTTATAGTAATACCAATTATAATTGGAGGTTTTGGAAACTGATTAATTCCCCTAATGATTGGAGCCCCAGATATAGCATTTCCTCGTATAAATAACATAAGTTTCTGACTTCTACCCCCTTCTTTCCTACTACTACTTGCCTCTTCTGGAGTAGAAGCGGGTGCCGGAACCGGATGAACAGTGTACCCGCCCCTGTCCGGTAATTTAGCCCACGCAGGAGCATCAGTCGACCTGACAATCTTTTCACTTCACCTAGCAGGTATTTCCTCAATCCTTGGGGCAATCAATTTTATTACCACAATTATTAATATGAAGCCCCCGGCCATCTCTCAATACCAAACACCCCTATTTGTGTGAGCCGTTCTAATTACCGCTGTTCTTCTCCTTCTCTCCCTACCAGTTCTCGCTGCCGGCATTACAATGCTCCTTACCGACCGAAATCTTAATACCACCTTCTTTGACCCGGCCGGAGGAGGGGATCCAATCCTTTACCAGCACTTATTCTGGTTTTTTGGACACCCGGAAGTATATATTCTCATTCTGCCTGGCTTTGGTATGATTTCACACATCGTCGCCTATTACTCTGGCAAAAAAGAACCCTTTGGCTATATAGGTATAGTATGAGCAATAATGGCTATTGGCCTTCTAGGCTTTATTGTATGAGCTCATCACATATTCACAGTTGGCATGGACGTAGACACGCGTGCTTATTTCACGTCCGCCACAATAATCATCGCAATTCCCACCGGCGTTAAAGTATTTAGCTGACTTGCAACCCTTCATGGAGGCTCTATTAAATGAGAGACACCCCTTTTATGGGCCCTTGGCTTTATTTTCCTATTTACAGTAGGGGGGCTTACAGGCATTGTTCTGGCCAATTCATCTCTAGATATTGTACTCCATGATACCTATTATGTAGTAGCCCACTTCCACTACGTATTATCCATGGGGGCCGTATTTGCCATTGTCGCCGCCTTCGTGCACTGATTCCCACTATTTTCAGGCTACACGCTTCACAGCACTTGAACAAAAATCCACTTCGGTATTATGTTCTTAGGGGTAAACTTAACCTTCTTCCCACAACACTTCCTCGGATTAGCCGGGATGCCCCGACGATACTCCGATTACCCTGACGCCTATACCCTATGAAACACAGTCTCCTCAATCGGGTCACTTATCTCCCTAGTGGCTGTTATCATGTTCTTATTTATTATTTGAGAGGCATTCGCCGCCAAACGTGAAGTTCTAGCAACAGATTTAACAACAACCAATGTAGAATGACTACATGGCTGCCCTCCCCCATACCACACATTCGAGGAGCCTGCCTTTGTACAAGTACAAGCAGACTAACGAGAAAGGGAGGAGTCGAACCCCCATAGGTCGGTTTCAAGCCGACCACATAACCGCTCTGCCACTTTCTTTATAAGACACTAGTAAAAGAGTACATTACACCGCCTTGTCAAGGCGGAAGTGTGGGTTAGACCCCCGCGTGTCTTGCTTTTAATGGCCCATCCGTCACAGCTTGGATTTCAAGATGCAGCTTCACCTGTTATAGAAGAACTTCTTCATTTTCACGACCATGCTTTAATAATCGTCTTCCTGATTAGCACACTAGTGCTTTATATTATTCTTGCTATAGTTACCACTAAATTAACGAACAAATATATTTTAGATTCACAAGAGATTGAAATTATCTGAACAATTCTCCCAGCTATCATTTTAATTCTGATCGCACTCCCCTCCCTTCGCATCCTCTATCTTATAGATGAAATTAATAACCCTCTATTAACAATTAAAGCCGTTGGCCACCAATGATACTGAAGCTATGAATACACTGACTACGAGGATCTTGGCTTTGACTCATACATAATTCCCACCCAAGACCTAACCCCTGGACAGTTCCGCCTATTAGAAGCCGACCATCGCATGGTTATTCCAGTTGAGTCCCCCATCCGAGTTTTAGTCTCTGCAGACGATGTACTCCACTCGTGAGCAGTCCCAGCCCTGGGAGTAAAAATGGACGCAGTCCCAGGCCGCCTCAACCAAACAGCCTTCATCGCATCCCGACCAGGCGTATTCTATGGACAATGCTCTGAGATCTGCGGAGCAAATCACAGCTTTATACCTATTGTAGTGGAAGCAGTTCCCCTAGAACACTTTGAAAACTGATCATCTCGAATACTTGAAGACGCCTCGCTAGGAAGCTAAATAGGGTATAGCGTTAGCCTTTTAAGCTAAAGATTGGTGGCTCCCAACCACCCCTAACGACATGCCCCAACTCAACCCCGCACCTTGATTTGCTATTTTAGTCTTCTCGTGAATGGTCTTCCTGGCCATTATCCCCGCTAAAGTTACAGCCCACACCTTCCCAAACACACCTACTCTGCAAAGCGCAGAAAAAACCAAAACAGACCCCTGAACTTGACCATGACACTAAGCTTTTTTGACCAGTTTATAAGCCCCACCTATCTTGGGATCCCATTAATAGCCCTTGCCCTCACCCTACCCTGACTCCTTTACCCTACACCCACAACTCGATGATTAAATAACCGATTCCTCGCACTTCAGGGCTGATTTATTAACCGTTTTACTCAACAGCTTCTCCTTCCCTTAAATATTGGGGGCCATAAGTGAGCCGCCCTCCTAACCTCATTAATAATCTTTTTGATTACCTTAAATATATTAGGACTTCTTCCCTACACTTTTACCCCTACCACCCAATTGTCACTAAACTTAGGGCTTGCGGTACCCCTCTGATTAGCAACTGTCATTATTGGCATGCGAAACCAACCAACCCATGCCCTAGGACACCTCCTACCAGAAGGCACACCCGGCCCCCTTATCCCAGTGCTTATCGTTATCGAAACAATTAGCCTCTTTATCCGCCCCCTTGCCCTAGGAGTACGACTAACAGCCAATTTAACAGCTGGTCACCTCTTAATTCAACTAATTGCTACAGGCGCCTTCGTACTTCTCCCCTTAATACCAACCGTAGCAATTATCACAACAACAGTACTGGTTCTCCTCACCCTATTAGAAGTTGCTGTAGCAATAATTCAAGCCTACGTCTTCGTTCTCCTACTAACATTATACCTACAAGAAAACGTCTAATGGCCCATCAAGCACACCCTTACCACATAGTTGACCCCAGCCCTTGACCCTTAACAGGGGCAATTGCTGCCCTACTGATAACATCAGGCCTCGCGACCTGATTTCATTTTCGCTCAACAACCTTAATAACCTTAGGAACAGCTCTACTAATTCTTACAATATATCAATGATGACGAGACATCGTACGAGAAGGTACATTCCAAGGACATCACACGCCCCCCGTACAAAAAGGTCTTCGATACGGAATGATTCTCTTCATTACCTCGGAAGTATTTTTTTTCCTGGGATTCTTCTGAGCCTTCTACCACGCAAGCCTTGCCCCCACTCCTGAACTAGGAGGCTGCTGACCTCCTACGGGCATTACAACTCTTGACCCATTTGAAGTCCCCCTCCTTAATACAGCTGTATTACTTGCCTCCGGGGTAACAGTCACCTGAGCCCACCACAGCATTATAGAAGGTGAACGAAAACAGACCATTCAATCGCTAGCCTTAACTATTCTTCTGGGCTTTTACTTTACATTTCTTCAAGGCCTGGAATACTATGAAGCCCCCTTTACAATTGCAGATGGCGTATACGGCTCTACCTTTTTCGTAGCCACTGGATTCCACGGACTACACGTTATTATTGGCTCTACATTTTTAGCTGTTTGCCTCCTACGACAAATCCAATACCACTTTACATCTGAGCACCACTTCGGATTCGAAGCAGCTGCCTGATACTGACATTTCGTAGACGTCGTATGACTATTCCTATATATCTCTATCTACTGATGAGGATCTTAATCTTTCTAGTATTAAAACTAGTATAAGTGACTTCCAATCACCCGGTCTTGGTTAAAATCCAAGGAAAGATAATGAACGTAGCAATAGCTGTAATTACCATCACTATTTTGCTTTCCGTAGTCCTGGCCATTGTATCCTTCTGGCTTCCCCAAATGACCCCCGACCACGAAAAGCTCTCCCCATATGAATGTGGTTTCGACCCCTTAGGATCAGCCCGCCTACCATTTTCTCTCCGCTTCTTCCTAGTCGCCATTCTTTTCCTCCTTTTCGATTTAGAAATTGCCCTCCTTCTCCCGCTCCCATGAGGGGACCAATTAACCTCCCCCTTATTAACACTCTTTTGAGCCGTAGCCGTGCTCATCCTTCTTACCCTTGGCTTAATTTACGAGTGAATTCAAGGAGGACTAGAATGAGCCGAATAGCCAATTAGTTTAAGAAAAATATTTGATTTCGGCTCAAAAGCTTATGGTTAAAGTCCATAATTGTCTAATGACTCCCGCTCACTTCGCTTTCTCATCGGCCTTTACCCTAGGACTGACAGGCCTAGCATTCCATCGAACCCACCTCCTCTCCGCTCTTTTATGCTTAGAAGGGATGATGCTCTCTTTATTTATTGGACTTTCAATTTGAACCCTTCAACTAGGCTCCACAAGCTTCTCTGCAGCTCCCATGCTTCTATTAGCTTTTTCAGCTTGTGAAGCAAGCGCAGGACTTGCCTTACTGGTAGCCACAGCTCGCACACATGGTTCAGATCGCCTTCAAACCTTAAACCTCTTACAATGCTAAAAATCCTAATTCCTACCCTAATGCTTCTCCCCACAGCCTGGCTTGCCCCTGCCAAGTGATTATGACCTACTACCCTCTCCCACAGCCTAATCATTGCATTAGCCAGCCTCACTTGACTAAAAAATACATCCGAAACAGGCTGATCTTGCCTCACACCATTCATAGCCACAGACCCCCTCTCAACACCCCTCCTTGTCCTTACCTGCTGATTACTTCCCCTTATAATCTTGGCAAGCCAAAGCCACACAGCACTCGAACCTATTAACCGCCAACGGACCTACATTAGCCTATTAACATCTCTGCAGGTATTCCTTATCATAGCCTTCGGTGCCACCGAACTCCTTATGTTTTATGTTATATTTGAAGCTACTCTCATCCCCACACTAATTATTATCACTCGGTGAGGTAACCAGGCAGAACGCCTTAATGCAGGAGTATATTTTTTGTTTTATACACTAGCAGGCTCTCTCCCATTACTAGTTGCCCTCTTGCTTCTTCAAAAGGATACAGGCTCCCTCTCCCTTTTAACCATTCAATATACTAACTCTACCCCTCTTTCATCTTATGCTGATAAACTTTGATGAGCAGGCTGCCTAATTGCATTTTTAGTAAAAATACCCCTATACGGGGCACATCTCTGGTTACCAAAAGCGCATGTAGAAGCCCCAGTTGCAGGCTCAATGGTTCTAGCTGCAGTTCTTCTAAAACTAGGAGGTTACGGCATGATCCGAATAATAGCCATATTGGAACCTCTCACCAAGGAATTAAGCTATCCCTTTATTATCCTAGCCCTCTGGGGTGTAATTATAACTGGCTCCACCTGCCTTCGCCAAACAGACCTTAAATCCCTCATCGCCTATTCATCCGTAAGCCACATGGGCCTGGTTGTTGGAGGTATTCTTATCCAGACACCTTGAGGCCTTGCCGGCGCCGTAATCCTTATAATTGCACACGGCCTAACGTCCTCCGCCCTCTTCTGCTTAGCCAACACAAATTATGAACGCCTCCATAGCCGAACAATATTACTAGCCCGAGGATTACAAATAGTGCTTCCACTCATAGCAACATGATGATTTATTGCCAGCCTCGCAAACTTAGCCCTTCCCCCTCTACCCAACCTCATGGGAGAACTTCTAATTATTACCTCATTATTTGGCTGATCATGATGAACCCTAGTACTAACAGGGGCAGGGACCCTTATTACCGCGAGCTATTCACTTTATATGTTCCTCATAACCCAACGGGGCCCTCTCCCAGCACATATTATTAGCCTAAACCCCTCCTATACCCGAGAGCACCTAGTTATAGCCCTTCACCTCCTTCCCCTGCTTCTACTTATCTTAAAGCCCGAATTAGTATGAGGCTGAACCACCTGTAGATATAGTTTAACAAAAATATTAGATTGTGATTCTAAAGACAGGGGTTAAAATCCCCTTATCCACCGAGAGAGGCTCGCCAGCAACGAAGACTGCTAATCTCCGTGACCTTGGTTGGACCCCAGGGCTCACTCGGCCTGCTCCTAAAGGATAACAGCTCATCCATTGGTCTTAGGAACCAAAAACTCTTGGTGCAAATCCAAGTAGCAGCTATGCACTCCTCATCACTTATTATATCATCCAGCTTAGTCATTATCTTTTTACTATTAGCATATCCTATCTTTACTACCCTGGAGCCTCGCCCCCGAAATCCCGACTGGGCCGTTTCCCATGTTAAGACAGCAGTCGCCCTGGCCTTCTTCGTTAGCCTGATCCCCCTATTTCTCTTTCTTAACGAGGGCGCAGAAGCGATCATCACCTCATGAAATTGAATAAATACAATAACCTTCGACGTAAATATTAGCTTCAAATTTGACCACTACTCAGTTATTTTTGTCCCCATTGCCCTCTATGTCACTTGGTCTATTCTAGAATTTGCATCATGATATATACACGCCGACCCATATATAAACCGATTCTTTAAATACCTTTTAGTTTTCCTTATTGCCATAATTATTCTTGTCACAGCAAACAATCTGTTCCAACTTTTCATTGGTTGAGAAGGAGTCGGGATTATATCCTTTCTACTCATTGGCTGATGATACGGACGAGCGGATGCCAATACAGCGGCCCTTCAGGCCGTTGTATATAACCGGGTCGGAGACATTGGATTGCTATTCACAATAGCATGAATAGCAACCAACGCTAACTCCTGAGAGTTACAACAAATTTTTGTAGCAACAAAAGACCTTGATCTTACCCTACCGCTACTAGGCCTGATTGTTGCCGCTACAGGTAAGTCGGCCCAATTTGGTCTCCACCCTTGACTCCCCTCTGCTATAGAGGGTCCTACACCGGTCTCTGCCCTACTGCATTCAAGCACCATAGTCGTTGCCGGTATTTTTCTCCTAGTACGAACAAGTCCCCTCCTGGAGAATAATCAAACTGCCCTCACCACTTGCCTATGCTTAGGTGCCCTGACAACGCTGTTTACAGCCACCTGTGCCCTAACCCAAAATGACATCAAGAAAATCGTAGCATTCTCCACATCAAGCCAACTTGGCCTAATAATAGTTACTATTGGTTTAAATCAACCTCAACTAGCCTTCCTCCACATTTGCACCCATGCCTTCTTTAAGGCAATACTATTCCTTTGTTCTGGCTCAATTATTCACAGCCTCAACGACGAACAAGATATCCGAAAAATAGGGGGTATACATCACCTTGCCCCCTTTACATCCTCCTGCCTCACTATTGGTAGCTTAGCCCTCACAGGCACCCCCTTCCTAGCAGGATTCTTCTCCAAAGATGCCATTATTGAGGCACTAAACACATCCCACCTAAACGCCTGAGCCCTAGTCCTAACCCTTCTAGCCACCTCATTCACGGCCATCTATAGTCTCCGCGTAGTGTTTTTTGTCTCAATAGGCCACCCACGGTTTAACGCTATTTCCCCCATCAATGAAAATAACCCAGCGGTTATTAACCCCTTAAAACGACTTGCTTGAGGAAGCATTATCGCTGGCCTCCTAATTATCTCAAACATTACCCCCCTTAAGACCCCTGTGATATCTATACCCCCCTTGCTCAAGCTAGCTGCCCTTGTAGTTACAATTATAGGATTACTCATTGCCCTCGAACTAGCAACACTTACCAACAAACAATACAAAATTACACCTAACCTGGCTACCCACCACTTCTCCAACATGCTAGGCTTTTTCCCCTCAATCATCCACCGATTTACCCCTAAGCTAAACTTAGTTTTAGGACAGACACTTGCCAGCCAACTGATTGACCAAACTTGACTAGAAAAAGTCGGCCCCAAAGCGATCTCTTCATCAAATATTCCCCTAATTACAACAACAAGCAACACCCAACAAGGAATAATCAAAACGTACCTCACCCTATTCCTTCTCACCCTAACCCTTGCTGCCCTATTGTTTACCCGTTAAACTGCCCGAAGGGCCCCCCGACTTAGTCCTCGAGTTAATTCCAACACAACAAACAAAGTGAGAAGAAGAACTCACGCACTAAGTACTAACATCCCTCCCCCTAACGAGTACATTAACGCAACCCCTCCAATGTCACCTCGAAGAACAGACAGCTCACTAAGCTCATCAGCCGGCACCCATGAAGACTCATATCACCCCCCTCAAAATACACTAGAAGCTACCCCCACCCCTACTAAGTATATCAACATGTCACCTACAACAGGACCACTAACCCAACTTTCCGGGTAAGGCTCAGCGGCAAGTGCCGCCGAATAGGCAAAAACGACTAATATCCCACCCAAATAAATCAAAAACAGCACCAATGATAGAAAAGGTCCCCCATGACCAACCAATACTCCACACCCCATGCCCGCCACAACTACTAACCCCAAGGCAGCAAAGTAGGGAGAAGGATTAGAAGCAACTGCAACCAACCCTAAAACTAAACCAATTAAAAATAAAGACATAATGTAAGTCATAATTCCTGCCAGGACTTTAACCAGAACTAATGGCTTGAAAAACCACCGTTGTTATTCAACTACAAGAACCCACTAATGGCAAGTCTACGAAAGACACATCCCCTCCTCAAAATCGCAAACAATGCCCTAGTTGACCTACCCGCCCCCTCAAATATTTCAGTGTGATGAAACTTCGGCTCTCTCTTAGGACTCTGCTTAATCATTCAAATCCTCACAGGACTATTTTTAGCCATACACTATACCTCTGATATTGCTACGGCTTTTTCTTCCGTTGCTCATATTTGCCGAGACGTAAATTACGGGTGGTTCATCCGAAACCTTCACGCCAACGGTGCATCCTTCTTCTTTGTATGCATCTATGCCCACATTGGCCGCGGACTTTACTACGGTTCATACCTCTATAAAGAAACATGAAATATCGGAGTAGTTCTACTACTTCTAGTTATAATAACTGCTTTCGTCGGTTATGTATTACCCTGAGGCCAAATGTCCTTTTGAGGTGCCACCGTTATTACCAACCTACTCTCTGCAGTACCCTACGTGGGTAACGCCCTTGTTCAATGAATTTGAGGTGGATTCTCAGTAGACAATGCAACCCTTACCCGATTCTTTGCTTTCCACTTTTTATTCCCCTTTGTAATTGCAGGCGCAACCATGGTCCACCTCCTTTTCCTTCATCAAACAGGATCAAATAACCCCCTCGGCCTAAATTCAGATGCAGATAAAATAAGCTTCCACCCCTACTTCTCATATAAAGACTTATTAGGCTTCGCAGTACTTGTCATTGCCCTTACATGTCTAGCTTTATTCTCACCCAACCTGCTAGGAGACCCGGACAATTTCACCCCCGCCAATCCACTAGTTACTCCTCCCCATATTAAGCCAGAATGATATTTCCTGTTCGCGTATGCAATTCTACGATCCATCCCCAATAAACTGGGGGGAGTTTTAGCCCTCCTAGCTTCGATCCTTATCCTGATACTCGTACCATTTTTACACACGTCTAAACAACGAAGCCTCACTTTCCGACCACTTACACAATTCCTGTTTTGAACCCTAATCGCAGACGTTATTATTCTCACTTGAATCGGGGGAATACCTGTATCACACCCATTCGTCATTATTGGACAAGTCGCGTCCTTCTTATACTTTTTCCTTTTCCTAGTCCTCACACCACTAGCAGGCTATGCAGAGGATAAAGCACTTGAATGAGCTTGCACTAGTAGCTCAGCATCAGAGCCCTGGTCTTGTAAACCAGATGTCGGAGGTTAAAATCCTCCCTACTGCTCAAAGAAAGGAGATTTTAACTCCCACCCCTGGCTCCCAAAGCCAGGATTCTTAGTTAAACTATTCTTTGTAATATATGTATAATAATTTCATATACATATATGTATTATCAACATTAATTTATATTAACCATATCATATAGCATTCAAGTACATTAATGTTTTATCACCATATCTAGGATTTAACCATTCAAGTCTTATACAATAATGAAAATTTTACACAAAGCATAATAATAACATGTAACAAACACCTATAGACACCGGAAGAAACTTAAGATTTAATACAAGAATTCATAAGTCAAGTTATACCTTTATTCAAAATCCCGTCAAACTCAAATATTTAATGTAGTAAGAACCGACCAACAAGTCCATTTCTTAATGCCAACGGTTATTGAAGATGAGGGACAATAATTGTGGGGGTTTCACATGGTGATTTATTCCTGGCATTTGGTTCCTATTTCAGGGCCATAAACTGTAAACCTCCCCATATTTTTATATTAACAGACATAAGTTAATGGTGGAAAACAATAGCGGGAGCGGCCACCATGCCGAGCGTTCTTTCCATAGGGCATACAATTTTTTTTATTTTTTTCCTTTTCAATGGACATTTCACAGTGTAAGAAATCTGATTAACAAGGTGGGAATCGCCCTAGGAGGCAAGGAAATAGTATGAGTGATGAAAAGACTTTACAAAAGAGTTCCATATAAATATTTCAAGGACATAAAGTAGTGAAATCTAGTCGGAAGATATCTATATTACCCCCTTTTGGCTTTTTCGCGTTAAACCCCCCTACCCCCCTAAACTCCTGAGATAACTAACGCTCCTGTAAACCCCCCGGAAACAGGAAAACCTCGAGTCGTTTTTTATGGTTTCAAAATGTTTTTATTTACATTATTATAAGTTTTTTTTGATTAATCTAATAAATTTTAATAAAAGTGTTAGGCGGGGCCCAACAAAGCCCCGCCTGCATAAAAGGTTAATCCTAGTTTAACTATCAATTCACCCATTAAAGCATAAAATATTATACCCATCAACCCCCAAACCACAAGTACAATATTAAATCCCAAGGACATTAAAACCCCTTAGATGACTAACGTTTATATACACAACTTCAAAAAACAGGAAGGTCCCGAGCCATTTTTTTTATGGTTTCAAAATGTTTTTATTTACATTATTATAAGTTTTTTTTGATTAATCTAATAAATTTTAATAAAAGTGTTAGGCGGGGCCCAACAAAGCCCCGCCTGCATAAAAGGTTAATCCTAGTTTAACTATCAATTCACCCATTAAAGCATAAAATATTATACCCATCAACCCCCAAACCACAAGTACAATATTAAATCCCAAGGACATTAAAACCCCTTAGATGACTAACGTTTATATACACAACTTCAAAAAACAGGAAGGTCCCGAGCCATTTTTTTTATGGTTTCAAAATGTTTTTATTTACATTATTATAAGTTTTA